TATTATTATATATTATAAAAATTATTTAAATTAAAAATTCCTTATATTGAATTATATATTATATGAAAAAATTATTGAAGTTGGTTTAATAATTTATTATATTATATTATATATATATATTAAATATTTAATTTATTATGAAAATTAATAATAAATTAAATATTTAATATATATATATATAAATATAATATAATAAATTATTAAAAAATTAATATTATATTTATAATTATTTTTATTTAAACTTATTATTAATCGTTTATTATAAATTTATATTTATAAACATATTATGAAAAGAAAGAATAAAATTATTAAAATATTTATTATAAATGTAAATTTTTAATATAAAAAAAAAAAAAATCTATGTAAAATTTTTTATAAATAGATAAAATTTTATGATTTAAATAATTTATTTTAAGTTTAATTTACATGTAAATTTTTGTATGAATTTTATTGTATTTTAAAAATATAATAGATAAATTAACAGTAATTAAAATTAAAAATTTAAGAAATTAAGATTTAGAAATATATAATTAAATAACAAATTCTGTGCCAGCAGTTGCGGTTATACAGAAATTTAAATAAATTTTATTGATAAAAATAAATAATTAAATTTAAATTAAATTTAAGATTATTAAGTGAAATTTTAATTTTATAAAAATTTATATATTAATTATGAATTTTAAAATTTTATTAATAAACTAGGATTAGATACCCTATTATAAAAAATTAATTAAAAAATATTAAAATAGTAAATAATTATTTATTGAAACTTAAATAATTTGGCGGTATTTTAGTTCATTTAGAGGAATCTGTCTATTAATTGATAGTCCACGAATAATTATATTTAATTTAAAATTTTATATATCGTTGTTAAAAAAATATTTTATAAGAAAAATAATATTTTAAAGTTTGAAGTTAAAATTAATTCAGATCAAGATGTAGATAATAATTAAATTTAAGATGGATTACAGTATAATTATATAAGTGGATAATAATTTTAAAATAATTATTTGAAATTGGATTTAAATGTAATTTTAAATAGTTTTTTAAAATGATTAAAAATTGAAATATGTACATATTGCCCGTCACTTTCATTTAAAAATTGAAATAAGTCGTAACAAAGTAGGAGTACTGGAAAGTGTTCCTAGAAAGACAAATTAGAGCTTGTTAAGTATTTCATTTACATTGAAAAGAAATTATTAATTTTAATTAATTTGATTGGGGGAAAAATTAAATAAATATAAGTAAGAAAAAAATTTTTAATATAAATATTTAATGGGGGTTAAAGTATTTTATAGAAAAAAATTAAAAAATTTATAGTTAAATAGTATTGTAAAAGAAATTTGAAAAATTATGAAATAAAAATTTATATAAAAGTAAATTTTATTTATTGTATCTTGGGTATCAGAGTTTATTAAAATGTAATTTTATGAAAAATTATTTCGAATTTAAAGGAGTTAATTAATTAAAAAATTTAATATTATATAATTATTTTAAATAATTAATTGGAAATGAAAAGTTAATCGTTTTTAAATATATCTAATTTTTTTGGAAAAAAATTTAATTTTAAATTAAATTAGTTTAATAATTTATTAGTTAATTATTATTATGTTTAATTAAATATTTTAGGGGATAAGCTTTAAATTAAAATATTATAAGTTATTATTATTAATAAAATTGAAAATTTTAAGATTTATATTTTTTATAAATTATAATTTATTATAAATAATTTCATTTAATTAAAATTTAATTTTTATTTAATTTTTTACAAAAATATAATTTTTAATTTGGGAAATTTAGGAATAATGATAAAATTAGTATATAATTAATAAATTTTTAATAAATTATTAAAATTAATTAAAAAGAATTCGGCAAAAATTTATATTCACTTGTTTATCAAAAACATGTCTTTTTGATAATAATTTAAAGTCTAATCTGCCCACTGAATAATTTAAAGGGCTGCAGTATATTGACTGTACAAAGGTAGCATAATAATTAGTCTTTTAATTGAAGACTTGTATGAATGATTTGATGAGATGTAAACTGTTTCTTTTTTAATGATAGAATTTAATTTTTTAGTTAAAAAGCTAAAATTTTTTTAAAAGACGAGAAGACCCTATAGAGTTTAATTTTTTAATTTTTATAAGTATTTTATAAAAATTATAATTTATAAGAATTAAAAAATTTTATTGGGGTGATAGAAAAATTTAATTAACTTTTTTTAAAAAAAAATTAACATTGATATATGATTTTATGATCCATAATTTATGATTAAAAGATTAAATTACCTTAGGGATAACAGCGTAATTTTTTTTTTTAGTTCAAATAAAAATTAAAGTTTGCGACCTCGATGTTGGATTAAAATAAAAATTAAATGTAAAAGTTTAAAATTTTGATCTGTTCGATCATTAAAATCTTACATGATCTGAGTTCAAACCGGGGTGAGCCAGGTTGGTTTCTATCTTTATAAAAATAAAATAATTTAGTACGAAAGGATCAATTATTTTAAATAATTTAATTAAAAGAATATTAAAAATATTTTTTGCTATTTTGGCAAAAAAATGTAATGGTTTTAAAAATCATGAATGTATAATAAATTATATAAGTAGTAAATGTTATTACTGGATAAGTTAAATATTATTTTAGGTTTAATAATTATATTTATTGGAGTTTTAATTGGGGTAGCTTTTTTGACATTATTAAAACGGAAAATTTTAGGTTATATTCAAATTCGTAAAGGTCCTAATAAATTAGGGTATATAGGGATTTTACAACCTTTTTCTGATGGTATTAAGTTATTTAGAAAAGAACAAATTTATTTAAATTATTCAAATTATCTATATTATTATTATTCTCCAGTTTTTGGTTTCTTTTTATCTTTAATTATTTGAGTTTTAATTCCTTATTATTTTAATTTAATTATGTTTAATTTGGGAATTTTATTTTTTTTTTGTTGTATAAGAATTAGAGTTTATATTTTATTAATAGCTGGTTGATCTTCGAATTCAAATTATTCTATATTAGGGGGATTGCGAGCTGTTGCTCAGACAATTTCTTACGAGGTAAGATTAGCTTTAATTTTAAGATCTTCTTTAATTTTAATTATAGATTTTAATTTATTAAAATTAAATTTATATCAAGAAAATATTTGATTTTTATTTTTAATAATACCTTTAAGAATATGTATATTTTCTTCTATATTAGCGGAGACTAATCGTACTCCTTTTGATTTTGCTGAGGGGGAAAGAGAATTAGTTTCAGGGTTTAATATTGAATATAGAAGAGGGGGATTTGCTATAATTTTCTTAGCAGAATATTCTAGAATTTTATTTATAAGTATGATATTTATTTTATTATATTTAGGGGGCTATGAATTAAATTTTATATTTTATATTAAATTAGTATTTATTTCTTTTTTATTTGTTTGGGTGCGAGGAACATTGCCTCGATATCGATATGATAAATTAATATATTTATGTTGAAAGATTTATTTACCTATTTCTTTAAATATATTAATTTTATATTTAGGAGTAAAAGTATTATTTATTTAATGATTATTTTTAGTATAAATTAATAGAATTTTTATTCTTTCTTAAGTTTTCAAAACAAATGCTTATTACAAGCTCATTAATTAATTATAAAAAATTAATTTATCTCATATTTTTCTAATAAAAGGGTTAATAATATAATAAGAAAAATAAATAACTGTTAAAATTTGTCTTGTTGTGGTATAAGGAGTTTCTACTGGTCGAGCTCCGACTCATGTTAAAAGAATAATGGTTGTAATTATTAATCAAAAAATAATTTGATTAACAGGGTAAAATTGAATTCCTTGAATTTTTTTATTAAAAGTGAATGGAAGGATTATTAAAATTAAAATTGATATTAGTAGAGCAATTACTCCTCCTAATTTATTGGGGATGGATCGAAGAATAGCATAAGCGAAAAGAAAGTATCATTCTGGTTGAATATGAATAGGGGTAATTAACGGGTTAGCAGGGATAAAATTATCTGGGTCTCCTATTATATAAGGGTTTGTAAGTGTAAGTATAATTATAATAAATAGAATAATAATAAATCCAATTAAATCTTTAAATGTAAAATAAGGATGGAATGGAATTTTATCTAAATTTCTATTAATTCCTAAAGGATTATTTGATCCAGTTTGATGTAGGAATAATAAGTGAATTATAGATATTGCTAAAATAATAAATGGTAAAATAAAATGGAAGGTATAAAATCGAGTTAAAGTTGCATTATCTACAGCAAATCCCCCTCAAATTCAGTTTAATAATCTAGTTCCCAAGTATGGGATAGCTGATAATAAATTAGTAATTACTGTTGCTCCTCAAAAAGATATTTGCCCTCAAGGTAAAACATATCCTATGAATGCAGTTATTATTAATAAAAAAAGAATAATTATACCAATTATTCATGTATAAAAGAAATTAAAAGATTCATAGTAAATTCCTCGTCCAATGTGAATATAAATACAAATAAAAAAAAAAGAAGCTCCGTTAGCATGAATAGTTCGAATTAGTCAGCCAAAATTTACATTTCGGCAAATATAATTTACACTATAAAAAGCTAATTCAATATTTGCATAATAGTATATTGTTAAGAATAGCCCAGTAATAATTTGAATAATTAGGCATAGAGCTAAAAGGGATCCAAAATTTCATCATGATGAAATATTAGAGGGTGAAGGTAAATCAATTAAAAGATTATTTATAATTTTAATTAGGGGATGATTTTTTCGTAAAGGGATAAATTTATTTATCATTAGTTAAAAGATCGTAGTGGGCCAAAAAAAATATTAGTAATTTTAATTACAGCAATTAAAGTAATAAAAAGATAAATAATAAGTATTATAATTAATAAAAAAGTTTGAGTATCATATAGTTTAGATAAATTAATTTTAAATTCATTATAGAATAAAAAATATTGGTTAAAATTTTTTATTTCATTATTATTATAGTAATCAATAAAAATATAATTTTTATAATGAATAATAAAAATAAAAGTAATTATTAATAAAAAAATTAAGTTAAATTTAAATTTTATTGATAATTTTATTATTTCATTGGAGGCAATTCTTGAAACATAAATAAATAAAATTAATAAACCTCCTAAGAAAATTAAAAATAAAATATAAGAGAATCAATAAGTATTAATGTAAATTCCTATTAATAGAGATAATAATATTGTTTGACATAAAATTATTAATCCTATTATTAATGGGTGATTAATAAAAAATATAATAAAAGAAAAAAAAATTATTATAAGTGAAAAATATAATTTTAGAATGTCAAAGAATATTTTAATAAAAATAATAATTTTGGAGATTATAGATATGGGTAATTCTTTTTCTTTGAAGTTTTTAAATAATTATATTATTTTTGGTTTACAAGACCAATGTTTTATTTAAACTATAAAAACACAAATGATAAAATTTTTAATTTTTATTATATTTTTTTGCGGTAATATAATTTTTGTTAGTAAATATAAACATTTGTTAATTGTGTTATTAAGTTTGGAGTTTATTGTTTTAAGAATTTATTTTTTAATGATATATTATTTTTTAATGATAAATTATGATATATATATATTAATAGTTTTTTTAGTTTTTTCTGTTTGTGAGGGGGCGTTAGGTTTGTCAATTTTAATTTCTATAATTCGAACTTATGGAAATGATTATTTTCAAAGTTATAATTTGTTATGATAAAATTTTTTTTGTTCATAATATTTATAATTCCTTTATGTTTTTTAAAAAATAAATTTTGATTGGTTCAGTTAATATTATTTTTAATAATATTTTTATTTATGAATGTTTCTATTAATAGATTGAATTTTTGTAATTTAAGATATTTATTAGGTTGTGATATAATTTCTTTTGGTTTAATTATATTGAGAATTTGAATTTGTTCTTTAATAATTATAGCAAGAGAAAATTTATTTAAGAATAAATATTATTATAATTTATTTTTAATTAATATTTTATTTTTATTAATTATGTTATTTTTAACATTTAGAATAATAAATATTTTAATATTTTATTTATTTTTTGAGGGTAGATTGATTCCTACATTAATTTTAATTTTGGGGTGAGGATATCAACCTGAACGAATTCAGGCTGGCCTGTATTTATTATTTTATACTTTATTTATATCTTTACCTTTATTATTAGGTTTATTTTTCATTTTTAATTTTAGTAATACAATAATTATATATTTATATAAATTTTATGAAAGAAATTCTTTGATTTTATATTTGTCGATAGTTTTATCTTTTTTTGTTAAAATACCAATATATTTTGTTCATTTATGATTACCTAAAGCTCATGTTGAAGCGCCTATTTCAGGTTCTATAATTTTAGCAGGAATTATATTAAAATTAGGGGGATATGGTTTATTGCGTATTATAATTATTTTTCAGAAAATAACTATAAAAATTAGAAATTTATGGATTGTGGTTAGATTAGTAGGGGGATTTTTTATTAGATTAAAATGTTTTTGTCAAGTAGATATAAAGTCTTTAATTGCTTATTCTTCAGTTGGCCATATGGGCTTGGTAATTGGAGGTATTATAACTTTAAATTATTGAGGATTTTTAGGTTCTTATGTTTTAATAATTGGGCATGGTTTATGTTCTTCTGGAATATTTTGTCTTTCAAATATTAATTATGAGCGTTTAGGGAGACGAAGTTTATTTATTAATAGGGGAATAATAAGTTTTATGCCTTTAATAAGATTATGATGATTTTTATTTATAATTGGAAATATAGCTGCTCCTCCTACTATGAATTTTTTAGGGGAAGTTGAATTAATTAATAGAATAGTTAGATGATCTTGATTAACTATAATTATATTAATATTAATTTCTTTTTTTAGAGCTGGATATAGTTTATATTTATTTTCTTATTCTCAGCATGGGGAATATAATATAGGATTGTATAGATTTTATGTTGGGGTTTCTCGTGAGTATTTATTATTATTTTTACATTGATTACCTTTAAATATTATTTTTTTAAAGTTTGATTATAGAATTTGATTTTACTTAAATAATTTAAATTAAAATATTGATTTGTGGGGTCAAATATATGAATAGTCAATCATTTTAAGTTATTAAAAGTAGTAATTCAATTTGTTTTATTAGATTTTTTTTTTTATTTATTTTTATATTACTAAATATAGTATTTATAATTTATTTTTTAATAAAAAATTTAGTTATTTTTTTGGAGTGGGAGATTATTTCATTTAATTCTATAAATATTGTTTTTTCTATTTTGTTAGATTGGATATCTTTGTTATTTATAATATTTGTGTCTTTAATTTCTTCTTCTGTTATTTATTATAGAAAAAGATATATGAATGCTGAGTTAAATTTAAATCGATTTATTATTTTAGTATTATTATTTGTTTTATCAATAATATTATTAATTTTAAGACCAAATATTATTAGAATTTTTTTAGGGTGGGATGGTTTAGGTTTAGTTTCTTATATTTTAGTAATTTATTATCAGAATATAAAATCTTATAATGCTGGGATATTAACAGTTCTTTCTAACCGGATTGGAGATGTTATATTATTGATAGTTATTGCTTGAATAATAAATTTTGGTAGTTGAAATTTTATTTTTTATTTAGATTTAATAAAAAGAGATTTTAGAATACAAGTAATTAGATGTTTAATTATTTTAGGGGCAATAACTAAAAGAGCTCAGATTCCTTTTAGAGCTTGATTACCTGCTGCTATAGCTGCCCCTACTCCTGTCTCAGCTTTAGTTCATTCTTCAACATTAGTGACTGCTGGAGTTTATTTATTAATTCGGTTTAATAATTTATTGTTGGGTACAGAATTTTTAAAAATATTATTATTAATTTCTGGACTAACAATATTTATAGCTGGGATTTCAGCTATTTATGAATTTGATTTAAAAAAAATTATTGCTTTATCTACTTTAAGTCAATTGGGTTTAATAATAAGAATTTTAAGAATAGGATTTAGAGACTTAGCTTTTTTTCATTTATTAACTCATGCTATATTTAAAGCATTATTATTTATATGTGCTGGTATAGTTATTCATATATTAAATAATAATCAGGATATTCGGTTTATAGGGGGAATGAGATTATATATTCCCATAACTTCTTTATGTTTAAATATTTCTAATTTAGCTTTGTGTGGAATTCCTTTTTTAGCTGGATTTTATTCTAAGGATTTAATTTTAGAAATAGTTAGAATAAGAAATTTAAATTTAATTATTTTTTATTTATATTATTTTTCTACAGGCTTAACTATATTTTATACTATTCGTTTATTGATATATTTAATAGTTAATGAATTTAATTTATTAAGAGTTTTTAATTTATACGGTGAAGATTATATTATATTAAAAAGAATAATAATTTTATTATTCATAAGAGTTATTTCTGGGAGTTTATTAAGATGAATAATTTTTTATTACCCTTATATAATTTTTTTACCTTTAAACATAAAAATAATAGTAATTTATGTTGTTATTATAGGGGGCGGATTTGGTTGATTAATTAGATTTATAAATTTATATTCTTTAAATAAGTTTATTTTGAGTTATAAATTAAGAAGTTTTTTAGGGTTAATATGATTTATGCCAAATTTATTTACTTATGGGTTAAGATATAATACATTAAAATTTGGGCAAAATTTAATAAAAAATATTGATTTAGGTTGAAGAGAATTATATAGTGGGCAAGGCTTATATTTAATTTTAAAAAATTATTCTATTATTTTTAATACTCTGATAATTAATAATTTTAAAATTTATTTATATAGATTTGTATTATGAATGTTATTTATATTAATATTTTTAATTAAAATAATTTACTTAAATAGCTTATTTGAGAGTTTAATATTGAAGATATTAAGGTGATAATTTATCTTTAGGTAAATATTTATAAAAATATAAAATTTTATTTTTACATTGAAAATGTAAAGTTTTATTTAAACTATATAAATAGAAATATTAATGATTGTTAATCACTAAAAATTAAGTTAGCAGCTTAATATAAAATATTTCTTTAATTGGAATTTATTATTTCAATTTTATCATTAACAGTGATATACCTCTATTTGGTTTCAACTAATTATAAATAAGGAGTTTTACTCTATCTTTTAAGTCGAAATTAAATGCATTTATGAATTGCTTCTTATTCAAGAAAAATTAAATATTAATATTTTTTGGGTGCAATCCAAATGTTTTTATTAAACTATTTTCCTAATATGTTCAATTAAGTATTTTTTGGTTTCATTCATGGTATAACCCAATTAAAAGTATAATAATAAAAAAATTTGTTGTTTTAAATCAAATTAAAATATTAGTTGAAGAAAATGTAGGGATAACTGGGAAAATTAAAGCAATTTCTACATCAAAAATTAAAAAAATTACAGCGATTAAAAAAAAATGTAAGGAGAAGGGGATTCGAGGGAGAGATTTGGGGTCAAATCCACATTCGAAGGGGGAACATTTTTCTCGGTCTAAATTTGTTTTTTTAGAAATAATTAATGATAATATAATAAAAATGTTTGAAATAGAAAAAAAAATTAATGAAATTAAAAATATAATTTTAATTATTTATATTAAAATAATTTAATCCTTTTGATTGGAAGTCAAATATACTAGATATATTATATAAATAATTAATTACCTCATCAATAAATAGAGATATAGAGAAATAATCAAACTACATCTACAAAATGCCAGTATCAAGCAGCTGCTTCAAAGCCAAAATGATGAATTTTTGAAAAGTGATTATTAATTAAACGAATAAAGCATGTGGATAAAAAAATTGTTCCAATAATTACATGTAATCCATGGAATCCTGTAGCTATAAAAAATGTTGATCCATAAATTCTGTCTGAAATAGAAAACGGAGCTTCGTAATATTCGTAAGCTTGAAGTATTGAAAAGTAAATTCCTAAAATAATAGTTAAGAAAAGTCTTTGTGAAGTTTGAGAAAAATTATTATTTATTAAAGAATTATGAGATCAAGTAATGGTTAATCCTGAAGTAATTAAAATGATTGTATTTAAGAGGGGAATTTGGAATGGGTTAAATGAATTAATTCTAGAGGGGGGTCATATAATTCCTAATTCAATATTAGGGGATAAACTTCTATGGAAAAAAGCTCAAAAAAAGGAAATAAAAAAAAAAATTTCAGATACAATAAATAAAATTATTCCTCATCGTAATCCTTTTGAAACTAATATTGTATGTTTACCTTGAAATGTTCTTTCTCGGCATACATCTCGTCATCATTGATATATTGTTAAAAGTACGATGATATACCCTAATATTAATAAATTTATGTTAAAATTATGGAATCATTTTATTAGTCCTGTTACTAGAGTCATAGATCCAATTGCTCCAGTTAAAGGTCAAGGTCTATAGTCTACTAAATGATATGGGTGATTGTGAAGATTATTTGACATTTAATTAGTTTCTCTAGAATATAATGTTCTTAAAATAGTAATTACATAGGATTGAATAATTGCTACTGCTCTTTCTAATATTAAAAGTATAATTTGAGCTATAATTAAAAAAATTACTATAAAAGTTCTTATTACATTTCCTGTGTTTCTTAAAAGAGTTAGTAATAAGTGTCCTGCAATTATATTAGCAGTTAGACGAATAGCTAATGTTCCAGGTCGAATTAAATTTCTGATAGTTTCAATTATTACTATGAATGGTATAAGGATTGTTGGGGTTCCTTGAGGGATTATATGAATAAATATATGTTTAGAATTGTTGATTCATCCAAATAATATAAATCTTAATCAAAAAGAAATTGATAAAGATAATGAAATTGTTAAATGACTTGTTCTAGTAAAGATATAGGGGAATAACCCTAAGAAATTATTAAATAAAATAAAAGAAAATAAGGAAATAAATATAAATGTAGATCCTTTATTATTTTTAAAATTTAATAAAACTTTAAATTCATTGTGGAGTTTTATAATAATAAGTTTTCATAAAATAAAGTGACGATTAGGAATTAGTCAAAAAGTAAATGGGATAAAGAATAATCCAATAAATGTTCTTATTCAATTAATTGAGAGATTAAAAATGTTAGTTGATGGATCAAAGATAGAAAATAAATTATTTATCATTTTCAATTAATAATTTTTTTATTTAATTTTAAATTTTTATATTTTAAGTTAATATTAAAAAAAATATAGTAATTTATGATATTAAATATAATAAAAATAAATAAAAAAAAAAAAAAGTAAAATATTCAATTAATAGGTATTATTTGTGGGATAAAAGAATATTACTAAAGTAATAATTTAAGTTTGACATACTAATGTTATACACATATTTAACTAATTCTTTCATTAGAAGTAAATGCTAATTTACTATAAAATGGTTTAAGAGACCAGTACTTGCTTTCAGTCATCTAATGAGGAATAATTATTAATTCATTTAATAAAATTTTTTATTGAAATTCTTTCAATAACAATCGGCATAAAACTATGATTTGCTCCGCAAATTTCAGAGCATTGACCAAAAAAAATTCCAGGTCGATTAATAAAAAAATTGGTTTGATTTAAACGACCTGGGTTAGCATCAACTTTTACACCTAAAGAGGGGATAGTTCATGAATGAATAACATCTGTTGAAGTAATTAGAATTCGAATTTGATTATTTATTGGGAGAATAATTCGATTGTCAACTTCTAAAAGTCGAAAATTATTTAAGTTGTCAGATTTATTAATTATATAAGAGTCAAATTCAATATTATTAAAATCAGAATATTCATAATTTCAGTATCATTGATGTCCAATAGATTTTAAAGTAATTAAAGGATTGTTTAGTTCATCTAAAAGATATAGTAAACGTAAGGAAGGTAAAGCAATAAAAATTAAAGTAATAGCAGGTAAAATAGTTCAAATAAGTTCAATTATTTGTCCTTCTAAAAGAAATCGATTAATAAATTTATTAAAAAATAAATTTATTATTAAATAGATTACTAAAATAGTAATTATTAATAAAATAATTAAAGTATGATCATGAAAAAAAATTATTTGTTCTATTAAAGGAGAAGCTCTATTTTGTAAGTTTAAATTTGATCAAGTTGCCAATTCTAAAAAAAGGAAATCCTTTATAAATGGGGTTTAAATCCATTACATATTATCTGCCATATTAGAAAATACTTATAATAGGTAATTCATTATATGAATGTTCTTGAGGTGGTAGATTTTGGTATCATTCAATTGAGGAAGGTATATTTAATGTAAATATAATTATTCGAGGGTTAATTATTGATTCTCAAATAATTATTATTATTATAATTGTTGAAATTAAGGAAATATAGGATCCTAAAGAAGAAATAATATTTCAAGATAAGTAATTATCGGGGTAATCTGAGTACCGGCGAGGTATCCCTGCTAATCCTAAAAAATGTTGAGGAAAGAAAGTTAAATTAACTCCTAAAAATATTGTTACAAATTGAATTTTTAAAAAATAATCATTTAAAGTTAATCCTGTGAATAAAGGGTATCAGTGAATAAACCCTCCAAAAATAGCAAATACAGCTCCCATAGATAAAACATAATGGAAATGAGCTACTACATAATAAGTATCATGGAGAATAATATCAATTGAGGAATTAGCTAAAATTACTCCAGTTAATCCTCCTACAGTAAATAAAAATACAAATCCTAATCTTCATAATATAGAAGGGCTATAATTAATTTGTGTTCCATATAAAGTTGCTAGTCATCTAAAAATTTTAATACCTGTAGGTACGGCAATAATTATAGTTGCAGAAGTAAAATATGCTCGAGTGTCGATATCTATACCTACTGTAAATATATGATGAGCTCATACAATAAATCCTAATAATCCAATTGCTATTATTGCATAAATTATTCCTAAGGATCCAAATGTTTCTTTTTTTCCTCTTTCTTGAGAAATTATGTGGGAAATTATTCCAAATCCAGGTAAAATTAAAATGTAAACTTCTGGGTGTCCAAAAAATCAAAATAAATGTTGATAAAGAATTGGGTCCCCTCCTCCCGCAGGGTCAAAAAATGAGGTATTTATATTTCGATCTGTTAATAATATAGTAATAGCACCTGCAAGAACAGGTAATGAAATTAGTAATAATAAAGCTGTAATACCGACAGCTCATACAAAAAGTGGTATTTGATCAAATGATATATTGTTAATTCGTATATTAATAATAGTAGTAATGAAATTAATTGCTCCTAGAATTGAAGAAATACCTGCTAGATGTAGGGAAAAAATAGTTAAATCTACAGATGAACCTCTATGTGCAATATTGGAGGAAAGTGGGGGGTAAACTGTTCATCCTGTTCCTGCTCCATTTTCAACAATTGCTCTGGAAATTAACAAGGTTAAAGAAGGAGGCAGAAGTCAAAATCTTATATTATTTATTCGGGGGAAAGCTATATCTGGGGCTCCTAATATTAGGGGGACTAATCAATTACCAAACCCCCCAATTATAATTGGTATAACTATAAAAAAAATTATAATAAAAGCATGAGCTGTTACAATAGTATTGTAGATTTGATCATCTCCGATTAAAGATCCAGGGTTTCCTAGTTCAGTTCGAATTATTAATCTTAAAGATGTACCTACTATTCCAGACCAAATTCCAAAAATAAAATATAAAGTTCCGATATCTTTATGATTAGTGGAGTAAAGTCATTTTCGCTTAATAAAATGGCTGAGTTTAAGCGATAAATTGTAAATTTATTAACGAGAAAATTCTCTTTTATTAGCCTTATATTCATTAATGATATAAAATTGCAAATTTTAAGGTATAAATAAAATTATTAAGGCTTAAAGAATTTACTTTATTTATAATTTTGAAGATTATTAGTTTAATTAACTTAAAACCTTATAAAAATAAAAAAGTATTAAAAATTAAGCCTCTTAAAGAAATTAAAGAAAAAAAATTAATTAATAAAAAAAAATTATTTTTAATTTTAATTCTGGATCATTTTAATTTAAAAAAATTTAATATTAAAGAAAGATAAATTATACGAATATAAAAAAATAATATAATAAGACTAGATATTATAAATATAAATGAAATAATATATATATTATTATGAATTAAAAAATTAATAATAATTCATTTTGGGAAAAATCCTAGGAAGGGGGGTAATCCTCCTAAAGAAAAAAAATTAATTAATAAAGAAATTTTAATGGAATGAATTAAATTAAAATTTATAATTTGGTTAATATAAAAAATATTTAATATTGAAAATAAAAAACATAAAATTGAAGTTATAAATGAATATAAAATAAAATATATAAATCACATATTTTCGCTAATTATTAGTCTAGCTATTAATCATCCTAAATTATTAACGGAGGAAAAAGCTAATAATTTACGAATTGAAGTTTGATTAAATCCATTAATAGCCCCAATAATTACATTAAAAATTATAATAATTATAATAAAATTGTTATTTATATAATATGAAAGTAAAATTATGGGGGAAATTTTTTGTCATGTTATAATAGTAAAACAATTTATTCAGTTTAGTCCTTCTATAATATTCGGGAATCAAAAAAAGAAAGGGGCAGATCCTATTTTTATTAATAGGGATGAATTAATTATAATAGAAATATAATTATTTATTAAAAAATTTTTTAATAAAATTATTATTAATAAAATTGAAAATAAAAAATTAACAGAAGCAATAGATTGGGTTAGAAAATATTTGAGGGATGCTTCTGTGGATAATAAGTTTTTGGGGGAGGAAATAAGGGGGATAAATCTTAGAAGATTAATTTCTAATCCAATTCAACATCCTAATCAAGAGTTTGAGGAGACTGAAATTAAAGTTCTAAAAAATAAAATAAAAATAAAAAATATTTTATTTGAATTTATAAAAAAAATTTAAAATAAAAAATTGTGAAGAAATTTAAGTTCATTTAAATAATAAATATATTTCAGTGTAGGATGCACAATAATTTTTGATATTATTAGATTTAGTTTAATTCTAAAAAGTATAATAAAGGTAAAAAATTACATAATTTATCCTATCAGAATAATCCTTTAATCAGGCACTTTATTAAGAAAAAGATATCTTTATATTTGGGGTATGAGCCCAAAAGCTTAATTTAGCTTATTCTTAA